GAAGCTCGGGTTTATTTCTTTTGTAATCTTAACGCAGTTCCAACAAAAAACGCCAAAGGGGCAAAATTTTATATGTCTCGTCGACTCAATTACTTCATTTATTCACTTGATCTGTTTCTATCCATCTTAAATAAATTAATTAAATAAATGAATAAATAGAGTGGAGTAAAAAAAAGGGGGGGTTAGTAAAAAAAAAATTATACAAAGCTATATATGAATCACCCCCCACCCTCTTCCCTCTTTTTTTTTATTTCATTAATTCACTTTCGTTTGATTAAAACGAAATTCTGTAAAAATACCGGCCTTTTTAAAAATATCATAAACAGTTTCTGTAGGTTGAGCGCCCCTTTCAAGAAAATATAGAATACCGGGAATATTTAAATAGGTTTGATTTTTTATCGGATCATAAAAACCCACTTTCTGAAGATCTATTCCTTCTCTTCGAGATTGCACATCAATTGCAACGATTCGATAAAGGGCTCATTGGGATAGATGTAGATGAACTAGAACCCCCCCTAGAAACGTATACGAAGTTTTCTCCTCGTACGGCTCGAGAAATTGTAAGTTAGATCTATGTATTGCATTAGAATGTTAAATAGCGACATAACATCATCAAATCAATTAGACTATGGATTATTTAATCCTTTTTTTTTATTACGCTTTATCAAAAAAAATCATTTGTATTCTCATAACTCAAGTTGGATAACTCTGAAATAGTTCAAAAGAAAACTAGGCATTTCATTTTTTGAGTGGTCTCTAACCCCTTTTTTGTTTGTCTCGTTTAGAATATATTTTGATTCTTTATCCAGTTGTCGAGACAATTGAAAAAGGGGTATTTCCTTGTTCCAAACTACTTTATCTTTGCCCGCGGAATCATTGGGTTTAGACATTACTTCGGTGAATTTGAATCATTTAAAAATGGCAGCAACATGCCTCTTATTTATGATTTCTTTCTATCAAAAAATCATACGAACGATCGATTGCTGCATGATAGACTTTTGATTAAAAGAGTTTCACTAATTCCGCACAAATTTTCGTTTTTTATTTGAAACTTGCTCGAATTGGATCCTTTCGATTTCTACTAGATCGAAAATATACTTACGAAGTTGTTCCAACTTATTAATTGGCACTAACCTTAGATCTTTGCCCCTGAGAATTGTGTCTACTCGAGCTACATCATATACTGTTGACATTAAACCCCCAACAAAAAACCGTGGTTCTAATAGAACAGAACAATGGATGTCGAACCAAGAGCACCTTCATTTCTATAGAATAGAAAATGGCGGTTGTAAGAATCCACAACTGATCATGTCTGCCAAGTCGCACGTTGCTTTTTACCACATCGTTTCAAACGAAGTTTTACCATAACATTTCTCTAGTTTAGTTTGGAGCTGATATGTAATTGATTCAATTAGGGAATCAGGAATAGTCATTTGTTCGATCGTTTCAGAGAAATCTATAGAGAAATCTATATTTTTTCTTCTTTTATATGATATATGAATTGATTTCTTTTATATGATATATGAATTGATGCTTGCTAAAGTAAACCAATCTTATCAAGAATTCAATTTCAATGGATTTTTTATTTTATTCAATAATGCAATATTTTTATTTTCTTTATTAAGTTATAGAAGATTTATAAATATTACGAATAAAAAGTTCTTTGTTTATTATTCAATTTACATTTTATCTTCAAGTAACCTAAACCTAGTAGGATATATTCAACAATCTACGCCTTCTTCGAGTATCAAAACTCGAAAAAAAAATTTACTCTAGCTAGCAGATAGGATGAAGAAGTGTCATTGGACTTAATTAGGACTATTCTCTTTTGAATATTTCAAATTAATGAATCAAAAATCTTTTTGAAAAAAGCTTATCAACGAAATAAAACGCTAATAAAATAAGAAATTCCTCATTTTTCGCGTAGTTTCTGAGGTTCAATAATTTTTATTTAAAGCAAGGGGAATAGAATAGTGTGTATGAATCCCCCAGTCTTTATTATGACATCAATCGAATTATTTATTCGAGCCAAATGAAATATAAGATCAAATGGTGAAAAACGAGGTTCAAAGAAAATACATGTGTTACGTATGTAACTTGATGTTTTGTTAATCAGATTTCTAGAGGCACTGAAATTGAAATTGATATCTTACGTTGTCGATTAACTCTTATTATCATATGGATATAGTATAGTTCGAAATAACTAACTCAAATAGAAATCGTCTAAGGCAATGGATATACCCTGAAAGGCACATTCACTCCCTTATTTTACCCTTTTTTACTTTACTTTATTGCAAATTATTGTCATCTAGGGTCCTCCCTTACGTGAATCATAACTCGATATAGCTCCATCTGGATTTTGTGTATTTGAACTAAATTTGAGAAAAAGATATGATTAAAAATCAGAAAGAAGAATCACGTACTATCCATTGAATATTTCAATTAAAAAAAAATAGAAATTAGTTCAAAAAGACAATTTTTATTTCATTAGTCTCATAATTTATCTTTATTTTATATAATATAGATCTTTATATAGATCTAGAAATAATAGGTATTCCCTGGGACGGAAGGATTCGAACCTCCGAATACCGGGACCAAAACCCGTTGCCTTACCACTTGGCCACGCCCCATTGTAATTTATATTCGATACTACTAAAGATATAGTATCGGTATTGGTTATTCGTCAATTCCAGTTCAAATATCTAGGTTTCCGTTGCCGTTGTTCCTGGAATTTTGACACGTGGAGATATAGAATTATCTATAGATAAAACAAAACTTAATTTATTGATCATTACATATAATTTAATTCAATTAAGATATTATATGAAAGGATGATTTCTTCAATTCGAAAAATAAAATAGAAATATTTTTGCTTGGGCGAGTTCAAGTTAAAAAAAAAAGATTTTTTTTTTGATCTACCTTACTTTCGTCATTTTTACCATATATCAATTATCGATAATCCTATTATTATTATAATAATATAGTAATATTATTATATTAAATCAATCAAAATCCAATTATCTCCAAGTAAAAAAAAAAAAATGTTTGTTATGCTTAATATCCTTAGTTTGATCTGTCTTAATTCCACCCTTTTTTCGAGTAGTTTTTTCTTAGCAAAATTGCCCGAGGCCTACGCTTTTTTGAGTCCAGTCGTAGATTTTATGCCAGTAATACCCCTTCTCTTTTTTCTCTTAGCCTTTGTTTGGCAAGCTGCTGTAAGTTTTCGATAAAATTAAAATTTTTTTAATAATGTCCTAGACATTATTTTTATTTTTTTTTTCGAAAAAAATTCTAAGAATGGATAAGATTAGATAAGTCTTACAGGAGAGTATCACCTCTCGATTTAACTAATTCTTAGATAGCTTAGAGAAAGCTGAATCACCCCCCCCCCTTTTTTTTTCCTCATTTTGATTCCTTTCCATTTATTAAATAATCCTATTAGTAATAATAATAAAGTAAAGACCCCGAGGGGGTAGGAAAGACTTTTTTTTTGAATAAGAGTCCACTCTTTTCTGTCATTACAAAAAAATTTATGAAAATTCTTTTTTATTTGATTTCTAGAAACCCTTTCATTTTTTAGGGTTAAAATAGGGTAGATATGGGGTATAAAAATGGAGAATCTATTCTCTTTTTTTTTTTTCAAAACAAAAATGATCTTTTGGAGATTGTGTAATGCTTACTCTCAAACTCTTTGTTTACACGGTAGTAATATTTTTTGTTTCTCTATTCATCTTTGGATTCCTATCTAATGATCCAGGACGTAATCCTGGGCGTGAAGAATAAAAAAAAAGAGGCCTTTCCTTTTACTTGCTTAATTTTTAAATGTTCTTAGGATTTTAGCTATTGCACATCTTTTTTTAATTAATAAAAAAAGGTTCGAAGAATCAGAATTTCCAAGATAAATAAAAAAACGAGTTATCAACGGAAACGGAAAGAGAGGGATTCGAACCCTCGGTACGAAAAGCTCGTACAACGGATTAGCAATCCGACGCTTTAGTCCACTCAGCCATCTCTCCGAATTGAAAAAGGATAATTACTAGGTTACATAGTTCCATTACACAAAATGGAAGGCTTCAAAAAATCCCTTCTTTATCTATCTATTTTAATTTCTTTATCTATATTTGACTTTTAGTATTTACATAATATTTTATTATATTGATATATACAACATTGATATATACAACTTTAATATATACAACTTTGATAAGCAATCCTATTTAGATAAATAAAAGGCTCAAAAGATATATTTAGATAGAATAAAAAAAAAGAATACCGAAAGAAAGAGTTGTTTTGTTTTCTTTGCACGGCCTGGCCTGGTCATTACCTAGCCGGGCTTTTTTTTTGTTTTTGTTCGAAATATAAAATCGTAGATAAAATGATTTTGCTTTACTTTAAATAGAAAATGCTTGGCTTGTTATTGAAACAACAATCAAATCAGAAGACGGATTATTTCCATATCTATGATAGAGAATCAAAGTTTTATTTCTTATTATATTAGTAATTTATATTACTAATATTAATATTATTTTTGTAGGTAAATTAGATAAAAAAAGAAAAAAGAGAATTGTCGATTGTTGTGCAATCCATTTTATGCCATGACATAAATAGTTTTATAGAGCCCTATCTGGTCTGTTTTGTCCAAAATCCTCGAAAGAACTTGGTATTTAGTTTTTTTTATTACTTATTAACTTATTAGTAGTACTCTTTTCTTATCTTGATTACCTCGGATTTCCTTGTTCGACAAAAAGTGCATTTCTATACAATAATCGTATTGTAGCGGGTATAGTTTAGTGGTAAAAGTGTGATTCGTTTTATTAATCCCTTATATAGTTAAGGGTTCCCTCGGTTTAATTCCTATTCCGAGCAGAAACTTTATTTCTTAAAAGGCTTTAATCCTTTACCTCTCAATGAAAGATTCGAGGAAAAATATACATTCTCGCGATTTGTATCCATGAAGTAAAAATTGAAAAAGTGGATTATTAAATTAATTGCGAAACATA